TAGTTGAATATCCTAATAGAATGAATTAAATAGAAAAAATTTATATTTAAAAATTTAGAATCTAAATTTTTTTTATTTTTTTGTTTTCTCGATTTTATTCTTTTTTCAACACGAATATTGACAACAGTGTATCAAACAAATATAATCCGATCGTGAATAAAAGGATCGATTTACTCGTGTTACATAGGTTTTTTTTTACTTCATCAAATGGCGGATTCGTTGTATTTTATTTGTATGAAACTAAATTTTTTTTATTCAAAGTTAAATAGAAATATTAAAACAAAATAATGTATAAAAGAATTTATAATTATATTAATAGATAAAGTTATTTTTGATTATCATTTTTTGTTTCATTGTAATTCAATGTAATATGTAACATTTGATTATCGAATTCCATCTTTTTTTTATTGCGATTGGATATACACATCCTGTTTTTTAATTTAATTAGGGTTGCTAACTCAATGGTAGAGTACTCGGCTTTTAAGTGCGACTCCATTTTTTACACATTTCTATGAACGAATTGGTTCATCCATACCATCGGTAGGGTTTGTAAGACCACGACTGATCCAGAAAGGAATGAATGGAAAAAGCAGCATGTCGTATCAATGGCGAATTCTAAAAATTTTTCATTCGTATTGGACCCGGCCCAAATTTTTTTTTGAATTGTTGGCTCGGAACAAATGAATTCAGTTGGGTTGAATTAATAAAGGGATAGAGCTTAGCTGCTCCAATTATAGGGAAACAAAAAGCAACGAGCTTTCATTTTTTATTAGAATGATTACCACATCTAATCATATGTTAAAAAAAGATTAGTGCTTACTGTGGAAAAAGTTTTTCCCACGAATGGATTAAGGATTTTTGTTATGAGTCCTAATTATTAGCTATTCTCCGTTATGTTATGGGGTAGCGATAAATGTGTAGAAGAAAGAGTATATTGATAAAGATATTTTTTTTCCAAAATCAAAAGAGCGATTGGTCGAAAAAATAAAGGATTTCTAACTAGCTTGTTGTCCTAGAAAAATTAGATGGAACAAGCGAGGGGAGATAGTCCATTAATGGGTTTTACTTGTTTTCTAGGTATCTATTCATATTTGTTTTTTATTTGAATATTTATATAGAATACCTTGTTTTGACTGTATCGCACTATGTATCATTTGATAATCCAATGAATCGCTGATCCTTTGACCAAATAGAATTTCTAAAATGAACGAATATCAAGTATATTTAGAACGAGCTCGATCTCGCCAACAGGACGTGCTATATCCACTTATTTTTCGGGAGTATATTTATGGACTTGCTTCTAGTCATAATTTTAATAGATCCATTTTTGTGGAAAATGTAGGTTATGACAATAAATATAGTTTACTAATTGTAAAACGTTTAATTACTCGAATGTATCAACAGAATCATTTGATCATTTCGGGTAATGAGTCTAACAAAAATCCATTTTGGGGTTATAATAAGAATTTTGATTCTCAAATAATATCAGAAGGTTTTGCCATCGTCGTGGAAATTCCTTTTTTCCTACAATTAAGCTCTTCCTTAGAGGAGGCAGAAATCATAAAATCTTATAAAAATTTGCGATCAATTCATTCTATTTTCCCCTTTTTGGAGGATAAATTTACATATTTAAATTATGTGTCAGATATACGAATACCCTATCCTATCCATCTGGAAATTTTAGTTCAAATCCTTCGATACTGGATGAAAGATGCCCCTTTTTTTCATTTATTACGGTTGTTTCTTTATAATTTGTGTAATTGCAATAGTTTTATTACTACCAAAAAATCTATTTCTACTTTTTCAAAAAGTAATCCAAGATTATTCTTGTTCCTATATAATTTTTATGTACGTGAATATGAATCTATCTTCCTTTTTCTACGTAATAAATCTTCTCATTTACGATTAAAATCTTTTAGCTTTTTTTTTGAGCGAATTTTTTTTTATGCAAAAAGAGAACATCTTATAGAAGTTTTTGCTAAGGATTTTTCGTATCCTTTACCATTCTTCAAGGATCCTATCATTCATTATGTTAGATATCAAGGAAAATCCATTCTGGCTTCAAAAAATGCGCCTCTTTTGATCAATAAATGGAAACACTATTTTATCCATTTAGGGGAATGTTTTTTTGATGTTTGGTCTCAACCGGGAACGATCAATATAAACCAATTATCCGAACATTCATTTTACCTTTTGGGCTATTTTTCAAATGTCCGGCTAAATCGTTCAGTGGTACGGAGTCAAATGCTACAAAATACATTTCTAATCGAAATTGTTAGCAAAAAACTTGATATAATAGTTCCAATTATTCCTCTAATTCGATCATTGGCTAAAGCGAAATTTTGTAATGTATTGGGGCATCCCATTAGTAAGCCGGTCTGGGCCGATTCATCCGATTTTGATATTATTGAACGATTTTTGAGAATAGCCCGAAATCTTTCTCATTATTACAACGGATCCTCAAAAAAAAAAAGTTTGTATCGAATAAAATATATACTTC